GGGACAGCTTATGATGTTCATATCGATCTATTATGCGCCTTTCCATTTGGCTTTGATTAGACCTCATACAATAACTGTCCTAACTCTACCGTATCTTTTCTTTAATTTCATATACAAAAACGACAAACACTATTATTCGGCGGATTATTACTTTTCTTTGGATTCTGGATACAAGTTGGATTCCGGATACAAGAATACAAATTCAATACGTAACTTTAGTATTTACAAAGTATTCTTAAACAATCTTTTTTTTCAGTTATCAAACCCCTTGCTTTTCCCAAGTTCAATCTTACTAAGATTAATAAACATTTATCTCTTTCGATCCAACAATAAATTGTTATTCTTAACAAGTAGTTTTCTTGGTTGGTTAATTGGTCATATCCTTTTGATGAAATGTATTGGATTGATATTATTAGTTTGGTCAAAGCAAAAAAATTCGATCAAATCTAAGTTAACTATGCGATTTTCTAAGTACATTCTGTTACAATTGCGAAATTATGTGGGTGAAATATTTGTTCTTTTTTCATTTGTTATGCTTGGCCACTATTTAGGCAGAACACCGCTTCCATATGTTTATACTGATGAAATCGTCGAATTAGAAGCCCTAGAGAAGCAAAAGGATGAAATCGATGTTGAAATAGATTCGGAAACGGAAGAAACTAAACAAGAACAAAACGGCTCCATCGAAGACGAAGAAAATCTTCTTTCTTATCTTTTTCCGAAAATAGATAAGACTTTGGACAACATTGAGGACAACATTGAGGAAGAAAAAAATATCTTCGCATTGGAAAAACCTCTTGTAACTATTCTTTTCGATTATCGAAAATGGAATAGGCCATTGCGATATATAAAAAACTATCACTTTGAAAGAGCTGTACGAGATGAAAATTCACAGTTTTTTTTTCATATATGTCAAAGTGATGGAAAAGAACGAATATCTTTCACGTATCCACCTGATTTATCTAGTTTTCTGAAAATCATGGAAAAAAAAATGGATCTCTTCACAAGAGATAAAATCTCCTATAATGATAATGAATTGTCTAATAATGATAATGAATTGTCTAATTATTGGAGCTCTACTAATAAAGAAAAAAGAAAGAAACTAAGCAATGAATTTTTTAAAAGGGCAAAAGTTCTAGATAAGAAATATAAGAAATTTATTCCTGTGGAGGTATTTGCAAACCGAATTAGATTGTCTAATGATAAGACGAAAATAAAATATTTAACTAAAATATATGATCCTTTCTTGAATGGACCTTTTCGTGGACAAAGCTTTTCACCATCAATTCAAAAGGAAAAGCAAACTTACACAAGAAATTCCATTTTGATAAATAAGATTCATGGTCTCCTTCTTTGTATTAATAGTAATTATCCAGAATTTGAACAGAAAATAGATCAATTTGATAGAAAATTATTATTAACTGAAATTGGTTTTTTTTTTAACTTAATCAGTCAATTTTCGGAAAAATCTGTATCAAGTTTTAATTTTGACGGACTTTATTTATTTCCAGAACATGAACAAGTAAAAATAGATTCCGAAGAAAAAGAAAGAAAAATAGAATTCTTATTCGAGGCAATTAGAACTGATCAGAACAACCAAACCATTTTTAATAGAAAGAAATGTATTGAAATAAACGAAATCAGTAAACAAGTTCCTCGATGGTCATACATCTTAATCGACGAAGTGGAGCAAGTGACGGAAAGACTAACAAAAGAGCCTCAGATTCGTTCCGCAAGAGCCGACCGTATAGTAGTTTTTGATGAGAATAGAGATTCACTGAATTTGAATCGTGGTTCTACAAATACTTCTGACAATAAGGCTCTTACTTCTGACAATAAGGCTCAGGAAAAAAAGGAAGAATATTTTCTACTAAATTATTCACGCGAACCAGATTATGATCGAGATATAATTAAGGGATCTATGCGCCCTCTAAGGCGTAAAACAGCGATTTTGAAAATTTTTCAAGGAACTGGAAATGTCCATTCCCCCATTTTTTTGGGGATAATAGACAATAACCTATTATATTATTTTTTTGGTGATGTTTTCGAGGCTATATACCAATATTGGAAAGAAAGCAACAGGAAACCTGGTACTGACAATTCACAATTTTTGGAGTATCAGCAAAGGATGGAAGAGCAAGACGAAGAGCAGGACAAAGACGACGCTGAAATAAGACTTCTAAAAATAGAAGAAGACTGGGAAAGTATTCTATATGGTCTAATAATTAGAAGTTTTGTATTACTAACCCAATCTTTTATTAGAAAATATATTATAGTACCTTCATTGATAATAACTAAAAATATCATTCGTATCCTATTATTTCAAAATCCCGAATGGTCGGAAGATTTGAGGGATTGGAGCAGGGAAGTTCATATTAAATGCACCTATCAGGGCTTTCCAGTATCCCACAAAGAATTGCCAAAGAACTGGTTCAACGAGGGTATTCAGATAAGGATCTTAAACCCTTTTGTTCTGAAACCTTGGCACAAATCGAAGGTACAATCTACTGAAAAAAAAAAAAAAGATCCACAGAAAAAAAAATATACTGAAAACAAAAAAAAATATACTGAAAACAAAAACTTATGGTTTTTAACAGGTTATGGAACACTAGTAGAATCGTACCTTGATGAGGGTTTCCCAAGAAACCCACTTTCATTTTTGGATCCCGTTTTAAAAACAATAATCAAACAATTGAAAAAAGATTTGAAAAAGCGTTTTTTTCTAGTTCTAAAATTTTTAAATGAAAGAAAAAAAGGGTTTCGAACTATGTTAAAAAAAATAGAAAACTGGAACATCAAAATCAAAAGGATTCTTAAAAGTATTCTATTTAGGTTCAAAATAATAGATGAAACAATAGATGAAACAATAGATGAAATAATAGATGAACTGAGTGAAAGCAATTCAACAATCAGTAAGAATAATTCAAAGATTGAGGTGATTGAGGAATCACCCGTTAAAATGGAATCTATTAATTGGACAAATTCTTCATTCACAGAAAAAAGGATAAAAGATCTTAATGTTAAAACAAAGACACTCATAAAAGAAATAGAAACAATGATAGAAGAAAAAAAAGAGGGGATTCTAACTTCAGATGATGGTAAAAGATTAGAATTACAAAAAAATAGTTTGCAAATCTTACAAAGAAGATTTGTTCGATTAATACGTAAATCCTCTTCTTTTTTCAAAATTTTCATAGAAGGGGTATACATAGATATCCTTTTATGTATCAGTAGTATTAATAGGAGTCTAAGTAGTATTGATAGGAGTATAAGTAGTATTGCTAGGATCCATCGACAACGTTTTCTTGATTTTCTTCAATCAAAAATACTAAATGAAAAATCCATTAAAAAAAAAAAAATGGAAGAAAGAATGGAAAATAAAAGGAAAATTCCATTGATCTCGTATGATACGAATATTAATGCACTGAATTCTTGGGATTGGGATGTATCTTCGAATTATGATGCATCTTCGAATTCTTGGGATGTATCTTCTTTGTCACAAGAATATGTATTTTATAAATTATCACAAATCGAAGTTAGGAATGGATATAAATTGAAGTTCAGATCTATTTTTGAATCTCATGAAAGATCTTTTTTTCTTAAGAATGAAATAAAGGATTATTTTTTTAGAATACAAGGAATATCTAATTCCAAATTAAGACATAAGAAACGTCCCGATTCGTTCATGAATCAATGGACAAATTGGTTCAAGGTTCTTTATCAATATCATTTACCTGAGAACAGATGGTCGAGATTAGTATCACAAAACTGGAGGAATAGAATCAATGAATATCGTGTGGCTCAAAATAAAGATTTAGTTGAATATGATTCATATGAAAAAAATCAATTAATTATTTCCAAAAAACAAGAACAAGAAGGAGACTTATTAAAAATTAAAAAACAAGAAGCATTAGAAATAAAAAAAAAAATAAAAAAACAATATAGATATGATCTTTTCTCCTATCAATATCTTCATTTTGCGGATAAGAAAAAATCTTATATTTATGGATATAGATCACCGCAAGGAAACAAAAACCAAGCGATTTCTTATAATGACAACCCGTGTAGAAAAGAATTTTTGGATATAAAAGACGATATCGCTATCCTACTACAAAATTATCTAGAAGAATATAATATTCGAGATAAGATGAATAGAAAGTATATCAATTTGATGGGAATGAATATAAAAGGAATGAGTGTAAAAAGGAAAAAGACTTCTATACCTATACCGAATAGGAAATTCTTTTATAAGAAATTCCTTACTCCCAAATTTTGGTTCTTTTCAAAATTAAGCAATTTTTATTCTGCATATAAGAGTAATCCTTGGATTAAGAGTAATCCTTGGATCTTACCAATAAAATTCTTTGTTTTGCCGATTTATGGACAAGGTGAATTAGAGGAGTTAAAAACGGAAGAATACGTGAGTCCAGTAGATGTAAATCTTAAATCTCGCTCCTCCTTTTATAAGGATTCTAAATACAGGACCAATCTAAAGGGAGAACGGGATTTCTTACTATCAAAATATTTGGGTTTTTATTTGGACTGTGATAATTCCGACCAAGACAAAGGAATGGATCATCTCAACTTATTTTGTCTGCTACTTACAATGAAAAAATTTAAAAAAATTGTAATAAGGTCGATTAAAAAGCTAGAGCTAGATATAGAAATGATGGTTGATTCACTTACGAAGGATTATAGTTATACAGAATGTAGGGACACTAAGGACTTGAAGGAGATGCTAATCTTTTTTATTGAACCTAATCGCCTGTCTAGAAAAAACCATGAACAATCTCTTATATATCAAACCATAAGACTACCGTTGATTCATAAGAGTACGAGTCTAAAAAGTTGGGGTTTCAAAAATACTACAAGTCGTCTTGATCAAAAGATAACAGAAAAGAAAGATAAAAATCTTTATGATTTGTTTGTTCCTGAAAATCTTTTGTCCACTAGACGCCGTAGAGAATTGAGAATTCTAACTTGTTTGAATCCTAGGAATAGAAATACTGTGCATAGAAAAACAATAAATGACAATGAGAATAAAATAAAAAATGTTTCTCAAGTTTTGGCTAAAAATAAAGATCTTGATAGCGAAACAAAAAAACTAATGAATTTTAAATTATTTCTTTGGCCAAATTATCGATTAGAAGATTTAGCTTGTATAAACCGCTATTGGTTTAATACCCATAATGGAAGCCGTTTCAGTATATTAAGGATACATATGTATCCTCGATTGAAAGATTAATTTAGAATCTACATTTATCTTCTATTTATCATTATCATAATATTTTTTGTAACATATCTGATATGTGAATATATATATATAAATAAATAAAAATATTTATATATATATATTTAAATAAATAAAATAAATGCGCACGCGCATTGTGGGATTGATACGAATTCAATGATGTATCCATTAGATAGAAATAAATAGAAAAATGAATCAAAAAAAGGGTCTTAAGAATTTTTTATTTATTGAATGAATATAGTATTTATTTTTTTATCTATTTGAATTACATTCCTTAATATAATAATATAATTGATTTGAAAAAAAAAATAAATTCAGAATTGTTAAGTAAATTAAGATAATTTTATATACAAAATTAAAAATTAGTGTCATTACTATTATTGATCAATAAAAATATCTACCAAAAACGAGGGGGAGAGAAAAGCTTTCATTTTATGATAAAAAATTCATTTATACCTGTTATTTCACAAAAAAAAAAAGAAGAAGAAAACCCCGGATCAGTTGAATTTCAAGTATTCAATTTCCATACTAAGATACTAAGACTTACTTCACATTTGGAATTACACCCAAAAGACTATTTATCTCAAAGGGGTTTACATATAATTCTAGGAAAACGGCAACGACTACTGTCTTATTTGTCAAAGAAAAATAAAATACGTTATAAAAAATTAATAAATCAGTTGGGTATTCGGGATTCACAAATTCGTTAATTTCAAGAATCATTTTCAATTATTCGATTTATTAGATCCTGAATTTTGATGAACTTTTTTTTTAACGATTCATGGAAGAATGAATCGAGGAAAAACCTATGAATGTGCCAGCTACAAGAAAAGACCTCATGATAGTCAATATGGGGCCTCAACACCCATCAATGCATGGTGTTCTTCGACTTATTGTTACTCTGGATGGTGAAGATGTTATTGATTGTGAACCAATATTGGGTTATTTACACAGAGGTATGGAAAAAATTGCGGAAAATCGAACAATTATACAATATCTGCCTTATGTAACACGTTGGGATTATTTAGCTACTATGTTCACAGAAGCAATAACCGTAAATGGACCGGAACAATTGGGAAATATTCAAGTACCTCAAAGAGCCAGCTATATACGAGTCATTATGTTGGAATTAAGTCGTATAGCTTCTCATCTACTATGGCTGGGACCTTTTATGGCAGATATTGGTGCACAAACCCCCTTTTTCTATATTTTTAGAGAAAGAGAATTAATATATGATCTATTTGAAGCTGCGACAGGTATGAGAATGATGCATAATTTTTTTCGTATTGGAGGAGTAGCGGCTGATCTACCTTATGGTTGGATAGATAAATGTTTTGATTTCTGCAATTATTTTTTAACAAGGGTTATTGAATATCAAAAACTGATTACGCGAAATCCAATTTTTTTAGAACGAGTTGAAGGCGTAGGTGTTGTTGGTAGAGAGGAAGTTATAAATTGGGGGTTATCAGGACCGATGCTTCGGGCTTCCGGAATACAATGGGATCTACGTAAAGTCGATAATTATGAGTGTTACGAGGAATTTGATTGGGAAGTTCAATGGCAAAAAGAAGGAGATTCATTAGCTCGTTATTTAGTTCGAATTGGTGAAATGATGGAATCCATTAAAATTATTCAACAGGCTTTGGAAGGAATTCCAGGTGGGCCATATGAAAATTTAGAAATTCGCTCCTTTGATAGAGAAAAGGAGCCAGAATGGAATGATTTTGCATATCGATTCATTGGTAAAAAATCGTCTCCGACTTTTGAATTGCCGAAACAAGAACTTTATGTGAGAGTTGAGGCCCCCAAGGGGGAATTAGGAATTTTTCTAATAGGAGATCAGAATGGTTTTCCTTGGAGATGGAAAATTCGTCCACCTGGTTTTATCAATTTGCAAATTCTTCCTCAATTAGTTAAAAGAATGAAATTGGCTGATATTATGACAATACTAGGTAGCATAGATATCATTATGGGAGAAGTTGATCGTTGAAATGATAATTGATACAACGGAAGTCCAAGATCTAAATTCTTTTTCCGGATTGGAATCTTTCAAAGAGGTCTATGGAATTCTATGGATACTTGTACCTATTTTGATTCTTGTATTGGGAATCACAATAAGTGTACTAGCAATTGTATGGTTAGAAAGAGAAATATCTGCAGGGATACAACAGCGTATTGGACCCGAATACGCTGGTCCTTTTGGAATTCTTCAAGCTCTAGCAGACGGAACAAAACTACTATTCAAAGAGAATCTTATTCCATCTAGGGGAGATATTCGTTTATTCAGTATCGGACCATCCATATCAGTGATATCAATTCTAATAAGTTATTCAGTAATTCCCTTTGGCTATAACTTTGTTTTATCTGATTTCAATATCGGTGTTTTTTTATGGATTGCGATTTCGAGTATTGCTCCCATTGGACTTCTTATGTCAGGATATGGGTCAAATAATAAATATTCCTTTTTGGGTGGTCTACGAGCTGCTGCTCAATCGATTAGTTATGAAATACCATTAACTCTATGTGTCTTATCAATATCTCTACGTGCGATTCGTTGAAACCCAAAAAGCTATTCAATGTTATTGCTATGCTCCTCTCTTTATAGTACTATATAGGAAAGGAGTCGAATAAATTAAATAGAAACCTTCATTATCTTAATTTGATTTTTCACTATTTGGATTGAAGAACTAAATTAGATAGTTATATGAGTGAAATAAAACAGCTTATATTGAATAAAATTTCAGAATACTCTATTACTTATAGTTAACAGATAGTATGATGATTTTAAATGGCAGTCAAAATATTGAGTCTCATTTTCTATGTATAAGAATGAAGTCAAATAAAATCAATTATAAAGAGAAGAGGACATTTAACCCAAGATTGGATAATATTTTTCATCCTGTTTTGAAGCGGGCTCAAAAGACCAACCTTATTGAGTTTTAGTTATCATTTGTATGAATTATCATTTGTATGATCATAGATGTATTCAATTCAAATTAATAAGGGGTTAATAAAAAAAAGGAGTGGATGGTTAGAAACACCAAGATACACAAAGGATTAGTCACACAGATTTTGTAAATTATCCAAAATACAATTTACGCATAATAGAAAAAGAATACTAATTGGGGCTTTAAGTTGGTAGAAAAAATCAAGCAGTACTCCCCATAACTCCGATCCAGAGTATGCTTCCATCCACTGATTAAATAAATTACTATCAGGAACGAAAAAATCCTTTAAAATTTTTTAAGTCCCTTTTTCATAGCACAAAAAAGAAGAATAGGAACGAAAAAAGAAGAAGAAATCATAAACGAAAAGCAGATCTCTTTTTTGTTTATGATTTCTTATCTCCATATTCATGGAGATCAAATTCACATGATAATTAAGAAACGAATGTGTAATTCTTTTTCGTAATTCAAAATGCGGAGGGTTATGGAGAATTCTAAAAGAGTATTTTATTGAAGAATTCAGTTATTACTCAACAAATTCAAATTTCGATTTTTAAGGGATGAGATCAATTCAGAAGTGCCTTATTGTATCTTTTATTAAAATGGATTTATCTTTCTTATTTAGTTATTTCTAGAACAGACAGAATTGAATTGGTCTAATTCAGAACCGTTCGAACGATTTAAATCTTCTATATCTTATGGATATATCACGAGATAAATAATCGTCCCGGTCCTTAGATTTACTTAAGGCTTTCCAGGAGCCGTATGAGGTGAAAATCTCATGTACGGTTCTGTAATAGAGATGGGAACAGTAATGTTATCACCGACTAGGATTATCTAACAGTTTAAGTACAGTTGATATAGTTGATGCGCAATCAAAATATGGTTTTTGGGGATGGAATTTGTGGCGTCAACCTATTGGTTTCATTGTTTTTCTAATTTCTTCACTAGCAGAATGTGAAAGATTACCTTTTGATTTACCAGAAGCAGAAGAAGAATTAGTAGCGGGTTATCAAACAGAATATTCGGGTATTCGATTTGGTTTATTTTACGTTGCTTCCTATTTAAACCTTTTAATTTCTTCATTCTTTGTAACAGTTCTTTACTTGGGCGGTTCAAATATCTCTATTCCGTACATATTCGTTTCTGAGTTTTTTGAAATCAATAAAACATATGGAGTTTTTGGAACTACAATTGATCTCTTTATTACATTAGCTAAAACTTATTTTTTCTTATTCGTTTCTATCATAACAAGATGGTCTTTGCCTAGGCTAAGAATGGATCAATTATTAAATCTTGGATGGAAATTTCTTTTACCTATTTCTCTCGGTAATCTATTATTAACAACTTCGTCTCAATTGTTTTCACTGTAAAAGATTGATTTTCTAAATTCATAACTTGTCTCAAATAAGAGAAAGAAATAAAACAAAAATATTCATAGATATTTACGATATGTTCCTTATGGTAACTGGGTTCATGAATTATGGTCAACAAACAGTACGAGCTGCAAGGTACATTGGTCAAAGTTTCATGATTATCTTATCTCACGCAAATCGTTTACCTGTAACTATTCAATATCCTTATGAAAAATTAATCACATCGGAACGTTTCCGCGGGCGAATCCATTTTGAATTTGATAAATGCATTGCTTGTGAAGTATGTGTTCGTGTATGTCCTATAGATTTACCCGTTGTTGATTGGAAACTGGAAACTGATATTCGAAAGAAACGATTGCTAAATTACAGTATTGATTTCGGAATCTGTATTTTTTGTGGTAACTGTATTGAGTATTGCCCAACAAATTGTTTATCAATGACTGAAGAATATGAACTTTCAACTTATGATCGTCACGAATTGAACTATAATCAAATTGCTTTGGGCCGTTTACCAATGTCAGTAATTGATGATTATACAATTCGAACAATTCAAATAAAAAAAGATCATTTTTTATAATTAAAAATTATTTTTATTCTTCTAAAATAAATAGAAATTAAAGAAAATCAGAATAGTATAGAATAGAATCTATATATATAACTCTATAAATAATGATAATATATATAGATATATATTATAGATATAGAATATATAAGAGAATAATCAAAATATAATATAAAAAAATTAATAATTTATGTTATATCTACTTTTAGATTTTGGTTTTATTGGTTTTAATATAGTTTCAAACTACTCTTTAGTATAAAGACTGGAATGACATTGATTATCTAACTGTAACTATATATCAATCAATTCAAACTCCTTAGGATTTTTTTTCAATGCAAAAAAAAATTAAGTATATAAATTTTTTTTTCCTGGTCATATCAATACGGTCATGAAATTTCGATTTCTTTGTCTTTTTTTTACATAGAATGGATTTGCCTGAAACGCTACACGATTTTCTTTTAGTCTTTCTGGGATCGGGTATTATATTAGGAAGTCTAGGAGTAGTATTACTTACCAACCCTATTTTTTCTGCTTTTTCGTTGGGACTGGTTCTTGTTTGTATATCCTTATTATATATTTTATCAAACTCCCATTTTGTAGCTGCATCACAGCTACTTATTTACGTGGGAGCTATTAACATTTTAATCATATTTGCTGTGATGTTCATGAATCGTTCCGAATATTACCAAGATTTTCATCTTTGGACTGTTGGGGATGGAATTACTTTGATAGTTTGTACAAGTATTTTTGTTTCACTAATAACTATTATTCCAGATACTTCATGGTACGGAATTATTTGGACTACAAGATCAAATCAGATTATTGAACAAGATTTGATAAGTACTAGTCAACAAATTGGAATTCATTTATCAACCGATTTTTTTCTTCCATTTGAACTAATTTCCATAATTCTTTTAGTTGCTTTGATAGGTGCAATTGTCGTAGCTCGCCAGTAAGAAATCTTTATAGAATTAAAAATATAAATCAAGATTTTATTTTATTTTTTTTTTGCCGATATATTCTTTTGTTGCAGACTTGGTATATTCTTTAGTCAATTGAATCGGTTGAATTGTTGTTCATATTGAAATGAATCAAAATTTATAAGGAGTTGGTCAATGATGCTCGAACATGTACTTGTTTTGAGTGCCTATTTATTTTCGATTGGGATCTATGGATTGATCACGAGCCGAAATATGGTTAGAGCCCTTATGTGTCTTGAACTTATACTGAATGCAGTTAATATAAATCTCGTAACTTTTTCTGATTTTTTTGATAATCGCCAATTAAAAGGAAATATTTTTTCAATTTTTGTTATAGCTATTGCAGCCGCTGAAGCAGCTATCGGACTGGCTATTGTTTCCACAATTGCTCGTAACAGAAAATCAACCCGTATCAATCAATCAAATTTGTTGAATAAATAGCATTCATTAATCATAATTAATAAAAAAAATGCAATTCAAATAGTGAGTGTAATATTTATCAATTCAAATTAATATGTATTCTACACAACTTATGATCATGTTTGCATTGCCTAAATCATCAGAAATCAAAGTATCCTGGTCCTCTTCTATTCCTTCTTCTAAATTTATCTAGACATCTTTTTTGATTAACAATATTATAACAAATCATTGATTCATCTGGTATCTAAATATATGATTCATTTACGAGTTTACTAGATCGATAATTTTCATTTTTTATGTTCAAAAATTACTATAGATACAATGTCACATTCAGTAAAGATTTATGATACATGTATAGGATGTACTCAATGTGTCCGAGCTTGTCCCACAGATGTATTAGAAATGATACCTTGGGATGGATGTAAAGCTAAGCAAATAGCTTCTGCCCCAAGAACAGAGGACTGTGTTGGTTGTAAGAGGTGTGAGTCCGCTTGTCCGACGGATTTCTTAAGTGTTCGAGTTTATTTAGGGCCTGAAACAACTCGAAGTATGGGTCTAGCTTATTGATACGTTTCAAAAAACACCACACGAATACGTTTTTTTACTGGCAAAAGCCCGTGCTCAAAAAAAAAAATACAAAATATTTTATTGAGCACGGGCTTTTCTGGCCCAAGTGTATCTTATTTTTATGACGAATTATTTTCCTTGGTTAACAATAGTTGTAGTTTTCCCAATCGCCGCAGGTTCCTTAATTTTCTTATTCCCTCATAGGGGAAATAAGGTAATTAGGTGGTATAGCATTTGTATATGCTTAATCGATCTCCTTCTAACAACCTATGCATTTTGTTATCATTTCCAATTGGATGATCCACTAATTCAACTGACGGAGAATTATAAATGGATCAATTTTTTTGATTTTTACTGGAGATTGGGAATCGATGGACTCTCTATAGGCCCTATTTTACTGACGGGATTTATAACTACTTTAGCCACTTTAGCGGCTCAGCCGGTTACTCGAGAATACCAATTATTCTATTTCCTGATGTTAGCAATGTATAGCGGTCAAATCGGACCATTTTCTTCTCGAGACATTTTACTTTTTTTCATCATGTGGGAATTGGAATTAATTCCCGTTTATCTACTTTTAGCCATGTGGGGGGGAAAGAAACGTTTGTATTCAGCTACAAAGTTTATTTTGTACACTGCAGGAGGTTCTGTTTTTTTATTAATGGGAATTCTGGGTATCGGTTTATATGGTTCTAATGAACCTACATTCAATTTTGAAACATTAACTAATCAATCGTATCCCGTGGCGCTAGAAATCATATTCTATACGGCATTTCTTATTGCTTTTGCTGTCAAATCGCCGATTATACCCTTACATACATGGTTACCAGATACCCACGGAGAGGCACATTACAGCACTTGTATGCTTTTAGCCGGAATCTTATTAAAAATGGGAGCATATGGGTTGGTTCGAATTAATATGGAATTATTTTCCCACGCTCATTCAATATTTTGCCCCTGGTTAATGATATTAGGTTCTATTCAAATAATCTATGCCGCTTCAACATCTTTTGGTCAACGTAATTTAAAAAAAAGAATAGCTTATTCTTCGGTATCTCATATGGGTTTCATAATTCTAGGAATTGGTTCTATAAGTGATATTGGGCTCAACGGGGCCATTTTACAAATAATATCTCATGGCTTTATTGGCGCTGCGCTTTTTTTCTTGGCAGGAACTAGTTATGATAGACTACGTCTTCTTTATCTTGACGAAATGGGCGGAATGGCTATCCCAATGCCTAAAATATTCACGATTTTCACTATCTTATCGATGGCTTCTCTTGCATTGCCGGGCATGAGCGGTTTTGTTGCCGAATTGATCGTTTTTTTTGGAATAATTACTAGTCAAAAATATCTTTTCATGATGAAAATACTAATTCCTTTTGTAACCGCAATTGGAATGATATTAACTCCTATTTATTTATTATCTATCTTACGGCAGATGTTCTATGGATACAAGTTTTTTAATACACCAAACTCTTATTTTTTTGATTCTGGGCCGAGAGAATTATTTATTTCGATTTCTATCCTTATACCCGTAATAGGTATTGGTATTTATCCGGATTTCATTTTTTCATTCTCGGTTGACAAGGTTGAAGCTATTCTAGCTAATTTTTGATAGAGCATTTTCATGAATAAATGAATCAAAAAGAGAAAAAAACCTTATGAAAAAGAATATTTTTCTGTTAGATTCACAAAATTGAAATTAGAATCCAATATGTTTGTTGTTTACGAGAACCCCTTGAATCATTACATTACTTGATTGAAAGGGTTCTCCACGATTTATGGAAAGTCTATATTTATATGCTTTCCATATTTTTATTTCTCAGGTTCTTTACTCATTGAAATTTAATTAGATGTAAATGAACCATAACTATGTAGTCCTATTCCTAATAGATTGATCCCCAAATAACAGATCCAAATTATAAGAAATCCGATAGAGGCCACTATTGAAGAATTTACACCTTCAAATTTTTTATTTTTTCTAGTATGTAAATAAATCGCGAATAGGGTCCAAGTAATAAAGGCCCAAGTTTCCTTTGGATCCCAATTCCAATAGGACCCCCATGCCTCGTTAGCCCATACTGCCCCTGAAAGAATACCTATCGTTAAAAACAGAAAACCCAGACTAATAATACGATAACCCCAACGATCCAATTGTTGAATAAATTGAGACCTATAATAATTTCGAGAAGAAGAAAAAGATGTTTTTCGTAAAACATTGTTTCTTTCATTCATATTCATGTATTTTATTTCGACAAAATCAACCGATTTATTTAAAAAATCCAAATTCTTGGTAAAAGCAAGAATTTGGATGGCTTCTTGAAACGTAATGACTAAAATAGCTACTGATAATAATGATCCACATAAAAGAGCTGCATAGCCCAATATCATCATACTTACGTGCATCATTAGCCAATGGGATTGTAGAGCGGGTACTAATATTACAGATTGATGCATTTTGGTTAAAAGACCCGAAGTCGCAAAGCCTTGGGTAAAAAGAACACTTGGTGCGATTATTGTACTTAAAAGGTTTTTCTCCTTTTTAAAACACGGAACCATATGAAAAATGGAAAAACCCCATGAAAGAAAGATTAGTGATTCATATAAATCACTAAATGGTAAATGGCCCGAAAAAAACCAACGAGTAATTAACAATCCCGTTACACAGAAAAAAGTTATTATCATGGCTTTTTTGGACAAATCATATAATCCTACGATTTCATTGACTAATAAGGTTATCAAATGAATTGAAATAACAATTGATATGACGGAAAACGATATATGAGTTAATATATGCTCTAAAGTTGAAAATATCATATCGATAATGAAAATAAATATCTATAATGAAAATAAAAAAGGTATGAATACTAGGAATAGAAATAGGGAATTGAATTCATTCTAGGACTTCTTCTTTTCAAATTTAAAAAATATAGGATAGGATGCCATGCCGCTACTCGGACTCGAACCGAGATGCTCTAGCACTGCTTCCTAAGAGCAGCGTGTCTACCAATTTCACCATAGCGGCTTACTCGAAATCATAATAACCAACTCTTTAGTCAATCGTCGAGATTGAAAGAATCGCTTAAAGTGCACTATTTATTTAGTACATTTCTTTACTAAATATTTAGTATAAATTGATAATAAAAATTTAAAATTTGTATTTATTCGAATATCAAAAATATGAAAAAATAATAATAGAAATTGATATAGAAATCAAAATGTTCTATTATTATTTTTTTTCATTTCCAGTGTTCGTTTTCAAATTGAACACTACATTCAAAAAAATGAAAAAATTAGATTCTATATATTTAGAATCTATTCTATATAAATTAGATTCTATATATTTAGAATCTATTCTATATAGAATAGATTCTAAATATATGTTCCATATTCTATACTAGTATTAGTATCAAATTGAGTATTAAAGAATACTCTTTGAATCCAGCTAATTTATATTATTCCAATCCAACATTTTTATTTGTTACAAAAAAAACTTTTTGATTTACCTGTAAAAATGGATTGAGCTAATGAAAAGGCTTTCAATGCTGTCCAATATCCCTTTTTTTTCCAAAAATTTTTACGAATATTTTTTTTTGATATAGAAGTGCGCTTTTTTGGAACTGCCATACAATTAGGATCGTTTTTTGATTACTATAGTTCGATGTGAAAGACATTTGTTCTGTAAATGAAAATGAATTATTCTGTAATTAGCCGTATGTCTGATTTATCTTAATTCCCTCTTTCTTTTTTTCTATCTAAAGTAAAAACATTGAATATTTGAAACCTTTTCCAAATATTTCATAGATAATAGATCTATATCTATCGATCTCTTTTTATTGTAATGTAAAAGAATCAATTAGTTCAAAAAGAAACTAATGTTTCTCGATAATAAAAAAAAGTATTATTTTATATTGTTTTTAGAATTTATATCAAAATAAACAAATGTTCTTCGTTTTGGTGTAATGATTTATCCCCACCCTCACTCTATAGATCAAAATTTTGATTTTATTTATTCTTATTTAATTTCATTATTTATATTATTTATTAATAGTCATTTTTCTTAATCTAGATAAAAATGACTAACATAGTTATTTATATTACTTATAATTACTATTACTTAAAATAATAAGATTTTTTTTTTTTTCACTAGGAATTTGGTTATTGGCCGATTTTGACTTTGTACTTTCCAATATTGGAACGATTGTGCAAAGATTCAGAACAATTAAGAATATAAAATTCGATTTATTTATCCACTTTTTATTAACCGAACCCCTTTACAAAAGAGATAAAACAAATGAATAAGAAACAAAATTCATCAAGAATCCAACTATTTTTTATTCTTTCTTTTTTTTTGTATGGAATATATACATCAATATTCATGGATCATACCTTTCATCCCACTTCCAGTTCCTATTTTAATAGGGGTAGGACTTCTACTTTTTCCTACGGCAACAAAAAATATTCGCCGTATGTGGGCTTTTCCTAGTATTTTATTGTTAATGATAGTTATGATTTTTTCGATCGATCTATCTATTCATCAAATCGAGAATAGTTGTATCTATCAATATGTATGGTCTTGGACTATAAATAATGATCTTTCTTTAGAGTTTGGCTACTTGATTGATTCACTTACTTCTATAATGTCAATATTAATCACTACTGTTGGGATTCTGGTTCTAATTTATAGTGATAGTTACATGTCTCATGATCAAGGCTATTTGAGATTTTTTACTTATCTGAGTTTTTTTAATACTTCAATGTTAGGGTTAGTTACTAGTTCAAATTTGATACAAGTTTATATTTTTTGGGAATTGGTTGGAATGTGTTCTTATCTATTAATAGGTTTTTGGTTCACACGTCCTATTGCGGCAAATGCTTGTCAAAAAGCGTTTGTAACTAATCGTGTGGGGGATTTTGGTTTATTATTAGGAATTTTAGGTTTTTATTGGATAACGGGTAGTTTGGAATTTCGGGATTTATTTCAAATATTCAACAACTTAATTTATAAGAATGAGGTGAATCTTTTTTTTGTTACTTTGTGCGCCCTCTTGTTATTTTGCGGATCAGTTGCGAAATCTGCCCAATTCCCTCTTCATGTATGGTTACCAGATGCTATGGAAGGTCCTACTCCTATTTCCGCTCTTATCCATGCTGCTACTATGGTAGCAGCAGGAATTTTTATTGTAGCTCGACTTCTTCCTCTTTTCATAGTTATACCCCCCATAATGAGTGTAATAGCTTTGATCGGTATAATAACAGTAGTATTAGGAGCTACTTTAGCTATTGCTCAAAAAGATATTAAGAAAAATTTGGCCTATTCTACAATGTCTCAATTGGGTTATATGATGTTAGCTTTAGGTATGGGCTCTTATCGAGCCGCTTTATTTCATTTGATTACTCATGCTTATTCAAAAGCATTGTTATTTTTAGGATCTGGATCCATTATTCATTCAATGGAAGCTATTGTTGGATATTCTCCAGATAAAAGTCAAAATATGGTTCTTATGGGCGGTTTAACAAAACATGCCCCAATTACAAAAACCGCTTTTTTAATAGGTACACTTTCTCTTTGTGGTATTCCACCTTTTGCTTGTTTTTGGTCCAAGGATGAGATTCTAAATGATAGTTGGTTGTATTCACCAATTTTCGCAATAATAGCTTGTTCCACAGCAGGATTAACTGCATTTTATATGTTTCGAATCTATTTACTTGTTTTTGAAGGATATTTAAACGTTCATTTTCAAAATTTCAATGGAAAGAAAAATAGTTCTTTCTATTCAATATCTTTATGGGGCAAAGAAGAAAAAAAAAAATTAAAAAACAAAATTCATTTATTAGCTTTATTAACAACTAATAATAATGAAAGGACTTCTTTTTTTCGGAAGAGGACATATTCACATCGAATTAATCGAAATGTCAAAAGCATAAGACGTCTTTTTCTTGATAGTACCTGTTTTGGTACTAAAAACATTCCGTTTTTTTATCCTCATGAATCAGACAATACTATGCTATTTTCTATGCTTGTATTAGTACTATTTACTTTCTTCGTCGGGTCCATAGGAATTTCTTTCAGCCAAGAACCAATAGATTTGGATATTTTATCGAAATTGTTAATTCCGTCTATAGACCTTTTACATCAGAATTCAAAGAATTCTGTGGATTGGTATGCATTTTTTACAAATGCAACTTTTTCGGTGAGTATAGCTTTTTTCGGAATATTTATAGCGTCTTTTTTCTATAAACCAGTTTTTTCATCTTTACAAAATTTGAACTTATTTAATTTATTTCAAAAAAGTGTTCCTAAAAAAATTATTGCTGATAAAATCATCAATGTTATATATGATTGGTCATATAATCGTGGTTATATAGATGCTTTTTTTGAAGTATCTTTAATTGCGAGTGTAAGAAAGGTAGCTAAATTCAATTATTTTTTTGATAGACAAGTAATTGATGGAATTCCAAATGGAATTGGGATTTCCAGTTTTTTTATAGGAGAGGCTCTCAAATATGTGGGGGGGGGACGAATTTCTTCGTATATTTTCTTTTTTGTATTAATCTTTTTAGTAATTTGTTATTATATATTTATATAATAAAATTAGATAATAATGTACTACTATTCAACCTAAATTGGGATTATCCGCTAAGAATTAAAGCTTCGGGTAGATCAAGAAAACGGAAGTATCAGCTGCAACAGGAGTATATTCGAAATTCTTTTCTCTTTTTCCTTTTTGTTTAAAAAAATTCTATTCGAAATTATTTTGTCTTTTTTTATCTAGATTTAATAGATTCA